ATAATAGTTAAAAAATTTTTTTTTATTCAAATACAATGTTAATTTTACATTAACATTATGATATTTCTATTTTTTATGTAAGCCTTTCGGCTCACGTTCCTTCCAATTTGATATCATATATTCCTTAATTTAATTGTTATTAATCTCTTTATTTATATGAACGGAAATTCGCAAAAGCTCTATTGGCCTCTGCCATTCTATGAGTCTCTTCCTTTTTACGTACAGCATTGCCATTATCTCTGGCAGCATCCATTGATTCAGAACTTGGTTTAAAAGCCATACTTCGACCTGGACGTTTTCGAGATGCCCCCGATAACCAACGAATAGCAAGTACTTTTCCCCGTGTAGATCCTATTTCAGTGGGAACTTGATAAGTGGACCCACCCACACGTCTCGCCTTTACTGCTACATTGGGAGTTACTTTGCGTATTGCTTGACGCAAAACGGATAGTGGATTGTTTTTCGTCCTTCGCTCAATATTCACCATGGCATTATAAAGAATTCCATAAGCCAATGATTTTCTCCCGTGCTTAAGAATATGGTTAACTAACATGTTGACTAATCTATTATGATAAACCGGATCAGCTTTCGCATCTCTTTCTCTCGCATTACTTCGACGTGACATGAGTACGAGAAATAATTTATTATTAGTAATTTCTCTCATTAAAGTTAGGGATTAATGATTCATTTCGGCCTTCTCACTCCATATTGTAGGGTGGATCATTCATTCAAGTCGCGAAGGATCTCCCTCCAAACCGTACATACGATTTTCATCGAATACGGCTTTCCACTTCACTATATACAATAGATTTTAAATCATACATTACGTATATTAATAGAATATCTATTTGTACGGAATGATATTTACTCGCTTTCGATCGAGTATCCGTTTCCCCATTTTCCGTTACAGTTGGAAATCTTGTATTTCATGTATCTATACAATAAAATCTTCAGGTTTAAAAATAGTGTTGAAGAATCAGTGCTTGGAATTATTGCTATCTGACCTTAACTTGTTCTAATAAAGTAAAGTTTCTTTAACCCCCCGTTAACGCAGGGAAAGTTGGGGGAAACTCCCCAGGTAATGTGTCATAATAATTAAACCCTAGATCTAGATATATAATTTAAATCAATTTCATGGTTTTATTTATTGTAGCCTGCTCTGGTCCCCTTACGAAACTTCCGTTATTGGGTTAGCTACATAATCTACATGTTCCTAGCAATTAACATGGCATCGTCATGGAATGATGCAAGTCTTAGATAATAATACAACGCACTAGAACGCCCTTGTTGACGATCCTTTACTCCCACAGCATCTAGGGTTCCTCGAACAATATGATATCTTACACCGGGTAAATCTTTAACCCTTCCTCCTCTCACTAATACTACTGAATGTTCTTGCAAATTATGGCCGATACCTGGTATATAAGCGGTGATCTCAAATCCAGAGGTTGATCGTACTCTAGCGACTTTCCGTAAAGCGGAGTTTGGTTTCTTTGGGGTCGTAGTGGAAGAGTCGACGGATAAGTTACCTTTACCGTCACTCCATAAAACCGTACGTGAGATTTTCACCTCATACGGCTCCTCGTTCGATCTCCTGACCATGAAAGTTTTGATTTTCCATTAATTTTTCAAATATTTATTCATTACAGCACGATCTCTCTTTCAGATTTTGTTTGAATTCGATATTAAATTATTACCTTTTATTATTTTAGAGAGTAATAGAATTACATATTAACTTATCATTCCACATTTAATATTTTGTTAGATTAGATGTAGCTCCAGATATTATTTCTCCCAATAGCGAATTCCATGAGATTGACGGGTTAGTGTGAGCTTATCCATGCGGTTATGCACTACCCAAATAGGAATCAATTTTCATGAAGGATTTGGTTCGGCTTTCGTGCTCCGGTTCGGTCGGCATGCGCTGCCCGGTTTCGATGACCCACGTTGAAGGGGGATATCTATATTGGATCGGATACGTTCTGATCAAGGCCCGCGAATAACGAACGGTAAAGGCAGCTCTCTCTCACGGCCCGGCCTTTCTTCTCTTCCGCGATGAATTGCTTGCAAAAGTCCTACATTTCTTTTCTCTCCCCCTCCGTGCCGTGGGCTGAGGAGGAAGTAAGGGCTCGGTGGGAAGAGGATCGTATCACGAGAGAGCAAGGGATTCAACCTGTCTTCGTTGAAAATATACAGCATGAATTTAATTTTGGCAATATAGTTAGTTGTACCCCGATGCCAATCCAAATAAAAAAGTCTTTCTACGGCTACGGAGGCGAGCAAATCTTTCCCAATCCCTATTATGACGAAGAAACAATTGATTTTCAAGCCTACTATTAATGCGATGTAAAAGGAAGAGAAAATTGGAGATCCGAAGCTAATTTCTGAAGATGAAGGGAAGTTATGCACCCTCCTTGGACCAACTATACTTGAAATATTCAGTTACACAAGACGTGGTTGAACATCCAGGAGATAAATTGGTTTTTAGAATACCATAAGAGAGATGGTACGAATACGAGAAAATGGAAGTTGACGCTCGAATTGCCATTTATTGAAAGATATTCTAATTATCAATACTAATCTGGTGCATGATAAATATAGAGAACCTAAGATTGAACAATTCTCTTTTTCCCTGATAAGAGAATCAATCGTGGAACCACTCATATCCTATAATAAGATCGAGACTTTCAATAATATAGTTCCAAGTAATGGCTCATTAAGGTTATCATCCATCCTCGAACAATAAAGTTAAGATGTTACCGAACCTCAGTCAGACCTG